GCTAGCGTAGCTTAACTAAAGCATAACACTGAAGATGTTAAGACGGACCCTAGAAAGGCCCCGTAAGCATAAAGGCTTGGTCCTGACTTTACTGTCAGCTTTGACTAAATTTACACATGCAAGTCTCCGCCCCCCTGTGAGAATGCCCACAGTTTTCCGCCCGAAAACAAGGAGCCGGTATCAGGCACACCCCCCTATAGCCCACAACACCTTGCTTAGCCACGCCCTCAAGGGAACTCAGCAGTGATAGACATTAAGCCATAAGTGAAAACTTGACTTAGTTAAAGCCAAGAGGGCCGGTAAAACTCGTGCCAGCCACCGCGGTTATACGAGGGGCCCAAGTTGACAGATATCGGCGTAAAGAGTGGTTAAGAAGTTTTTAAACTAAAGCCGAACGCCCTCAGAGCTGTTATACGTATCCGAGAGTAAGAAGCCCCACTACGAAAGTGGCTTTATATTTCCGACCCCACGAAAGCTGCGAAACAAACTGGGATTAGATACCCCACTATGCCCAGCCCTAAACTTTGATAGCCCATTACTCTCGCTATCCGCCCGGGTACTACGAGCACTAGCTTAAAACCCAAAGGACTTGGCGGTGCTTTAGATCCACCTAGAGGAGCCTGTTCTAGAACCGATAACCCCCGTTAAACCTCACCCTCCCTTGTTCTTTCCGCCTATATACCGCCGTCGTCAGCTTACCCTGTGAAGGAACCACAGTAAGCAAAACTAGTACAACTCAAAACGCCAGGTCGAGGTGTAGCATATGAGAGGGGAAGTAATGGGCTACATTCCCTACCATAGGGAATACGAACAATGTAATGAAACGTGCATTAAAAGGAGGATTTAGCAGTAAGCAGAAAATAGAGCGTTCCGCTGAAATCGGCCCTGAAGCGCGCACACACCGCCCGTCACTCTCCCCAAACCAGCCAACATCCCATAAATAATACATTTTACCGGTAAAGGGGAGGCAAGTCGTAACATGGTAAGTGTACCGGAAGGTGCGCTTGGAAAAATCAGAGCGTAGTCAAAATAGAAAAACGTCTCCCTTACACTGAGAAGTCACCCGTGCAAATCGGGTCGCCCTGACGCCCAACAGCTAGCCCACTCATCAACCCCAAATTTACCCTATTAATATCCCCAAACACACCACTATCCAACAACAAACCATTTTCCCACCTAAGTACGGGCGACGAAAAAGGATTATAGGAGCAACAGAGAAAGTACCGCAAGGGAAAGCTGAAAGAGCAATGAAACAACCCAGTAAAGCACTAAAAAGCAGAGAGCCCCCCTCGTACCTTTTGCATCATGATTTAGCCAGTAAACTTTAAGCAAAAAGCATTATAGTTTAACACCCCGAAACTAAGCGAGCTACTCCAAGGCAGTCTAATTTGTAGGACCCCCCCCGTCTCTGTGGCAAAAGAGTGGGACGAACTTTGAGTAGAGGTGATAAACCTACCGAGCCTAGTTATAGCTGGTTGCCTGAAAACTGAATAGAAGTTCAGCCCTTTAAATTCTCCCCCCCCCCTTGGCTTAAGACCTTAACACCGGACAAACAGAAGTTAAAGGAGTTAGTCAAAGGGGGGACAGCCCCTTTGAAACAAGACACAACTTTCCAAGGAGGATAAAGATCACAACAAACTCTAAAGGTTAAATGTTTTAGTGGGCCTAAAAGCAGCCATCTACTCAGAAAGCGTTAAAGCTCGAACATACGCAACCAGCCTTCCAATACAGACAACACAATCTCACCCCCCTAAACCTATCAGGCCGTTCCATAAAAATTATGGAAGCGCTTATGCTAAAATGAGTAATAAGAGAACCCCCTTCTCTCCCCGCACAAGTGTAAATCGGAACGAACCATTCCCCGACCATTAACGGCCCCAAAACAAAGAGGGCACTAGACAAAAAATAAACAACTAGAAAACCACCTATCCCCCCCCCCCCCCCGTTAACCCCACACTGGTGTGCCAGCCGGGAAAGACTAAAAGAAAAAGAAGGAACTCGGCAAACACAAGCCTCGCCTGTTTACCAAAAACATCGCCTCTTGAAGCCCAAAATATAAGAGGTCCCGCCTGCCCTGTGACTATAAGTTTAACGGCCGCGGTATTTTGACCGTGCAAAGGTAGCGCAATCACTTGTCTTTTAAATGAAGACCTGTATGAATGGCATAACGAGGGCTTAACTGTCTCCCTTTTCCAGTCAATGAAATTGATCTCCCCGTGCAGAAGCGGGGATACTTACATAAGACGAGAAGACCCTATGGAGCTTTAGACACCAGAACAGACCATGTTAAGCACCCCCTAACAAAAGGCAAAACTAATCGGCCCCTGTTCTAATGTCTTTGGTTGGGGCGACCGCGGGGAAACAAAAAACCCCCATGTGGACCGGGAGCACGCTTACTCCTACAACCCAGAGTCACAACTCCAAGCAACAGAATCTCTGACCAATAAGATCCGGCATAAAGCCGATCAACGGACCGAGTTACCCTAGGGATAACAGCGCAATCCTCTTTTAGAGCCCATATCGACAAGAGGGTTTACGACCTCGATGTTGGATCAGGACATCCTAATGGTGCAGCCGCTATTAAGGGTTCGTTTGTTCAACGATTAAAGTCCTACGTGATCTGAGTTCAGACCGGAGTAATCCAGGTCAGTTTCTATCTATGACACGACCTTTTCTAGTACGAAAGGACCGAAAAGGAGAGGCCCCTATTTCAAATATGCCTCACCCTCACCTATTGAACTCAACTAAAATAGATAAAAGGGCGTATTCCCCTGCCCAAGAAAATGGCTTGTTAAAGTGGCAGAGCCCGGACATTGCAAAAGACCTAAGCCCTTTTCACGGAGGTTCAAGTCCTCCCTTTAACCATGCTCTCAACACTAATTACCGCTATCCTCAACCCTCTAATCCTAATCGTGTTTGTTTTGCTAGCCGTCGCACTTCTTACCCTTGTCGAACGAAAAGTCCTCGGTTACATACAACTACGTAAAGGCCCAAACATCGTAGGCCCTTATGGGCTCCTCCAGCCAATTGCAGACGGGCTCAAACTTTTTATAAAAGAGCCCGTCCGACCCTCCACCTCTTCCCCCATACTTTTCCTCTTTACCCCCATTCTTGCCCTCACCCTAGCACTAACCCTCTGAGCCCCAATACCTCTCCCCTACCCAATAGCAGACCTTAATCTTGGTATCCTTTTTATCCTCGCCCTCTCCAGCCTAGCAGTCTATTCTATCCTCGGATCAGGATGGGCCTCTAATTCAAAATACGCCTTAATTGGGGCCCTCCGAGCTGTCGCACAGACTATTTCATACGAAGTTAGTCTAGGGCTCATTCTCCTAAACGCTGTCATTTTCACCGGGGGCTTTACCCTGCAAACATTTAGCGTCGCCCAAGAAAGCATCTGACTAGTCCTTCCCGCCTGACCTTTAGCTGCCATATGATATATTTCCACGCTTGCAGAGACAAACCGAGCCCCCTTTGACCTCACAGAAGGCGAGTCCGAGCTCGTTTCCGGCTTCAACGTTGAGTACGCAGGAGGCCCCTTTGCCCTCTTCTTTCTAGCAGAGTACGCCAATATCCTTCTAATAAATACACTCTCCGCAACGCTATTCCTAGGTGCCTCCATCTCACACACAATCCCAGAAGCTACAACAACAAACCTTATAATCAAAGCCACCCTTCTCTCCGTCCTCTTCCTATGAATTCGTGCTTCCTACCCACGATTTCGTTACGACCAACTTATGCACCTGATCTGAAAAAACTTCCTCCCATTAACCCTCGCCCTAGTAATTTGACATCTCTCCCTTCCAATCGCACTAACAGGCCTCCCGCCCCAACTATAGCCCGGAATTGTGCCTGAAATAAAGGGCCACTTTGATAGAGTGAACCATGAGGGTTAAAGTCCCTCCAACTCCTTAGAAAGAAGGGATTCGAACCCTGCCTGAAGAGATCAAAACTCTTAGTGCTTCCACTACACCACTTCCTAGTAAAGTCAGCTAAATAAGCTTTTGGGCCCATACCCCAAACATGTTGGTTAAACTCCTTCCTTTACTAATGAATCCCTACATCTTGGCCATTCTTCTCTTTGGCTTAGGCCTTGGCACCACAATTACATTTGCTAGCTCCCACTGACTTCTCGCCTGAATGGGACTTGAAATAAACACGCTAGCCATCATCCCCCTAATAGCCCAACACCACCACCCCCGCGCTGTTGAAGCTACTACCAAATATTTCCTAACTCAAGCTGCTGCAGCAGCCACCCTTCTATTTGCAAGCACTACCAATGCCTGACTGACAGGCCAATGAGAAATCCAACAAATTACACATCCCCTTCCAGCCACAATAATTACCCTTGCCCTCGCCCTCAAAATTGGCCTAGCCCCTCTCCACGCCTGACTTCCCGAAGTACTACAAGGACTCGACCTTACCACAGGCTTAATCCTTTCAACCTGACAAAAACTTGCCCCTTTCGCCCTAATTCTCCAAATTCAACCTTCAAACTCAACACTCCTCATCATTCTAGGCATCACATCCACCCTCGTCGGTGGCTGAGGAGGGCTGAACCAAACACAACTCCGCAAAATTCTTGCATATTCATCAATTGCCCACCTAGGCTGAATAGTCCTTGTCCTGCAATTTTCTCCTTCCATCACACTTCTCACCCTTCTAACTTACTTCATTATAACACTTTCAACATTCCTCGTATTTAAGCTCAACAAAGCCACAAACATCAACACCCTCGCCACATCCTGAGCGAAGGCCCCGGCCCTCACAGCCCTCACACCCCTTATCCTCCTTTCACTAGGGGGCCTTCCCCCTCTCACAGGCTTCATACCAAAATGATTAATTCTTCAAGAATTAGCCAAACAAGGTCTCGCCCCCACCGCAACCCTGGCAGCTCTAACGGCCCTTCTTAGTTTATATTTTTACCTCCGCCTATCTTATGCAATAACCCTAACTATTTCTCCCAACAATCTTACAGGCACAACCCCGTGACGTTTACCCTCCGCCCAATTAACTTACCCCCTAGCCACTTCAACTGCAATAACAATTTGCCTCCTACCTCTTACCCCCGCCATCTCAGCCTTATTAACCCCCTAAGGGGCTTAGGATAGCACCCAGACCAAGGGCCTTCAAAGCCCTAAGCGGGAGTGAAAATCTCCCAGCCCCTGTTAAGACTTGCAGGATATTAACCCACATCTTCTGCATGCAAAACAGACACTTTAATTAAGCTAAAGCCTTACTAGACAGGAAGGCCTCGATCCTACAAACTCTTAGTTAACAGCTAAGCGCTTAAACCAACAAGCATCTGTCTAACCTTTCCCCCGCCCGCCTCCTAAAGGGCGGGGGAAAGCCCCGGCAGGGGCTAACCTGCCACTCCAGATTTGCAATCTAACGTGTAGAACACCTCGGGGCTTGATAAGAAGAGGGTTTGAACCTCTGTTCATGGGGCTACAATCCACCGCTTAACGCTCAGCCATCTTACCTGTGGCAATCACACGTTGATTCTTCTCGACTAATCACAAAGACATCGGCACCCTCTATCTAGTATTTGGTGCTTGGGCCGGAATAGTAGGAACCGCACTTAGCCTCCTGATCCGAGCAGAATTGAGCCAGCCCGGCTCTCTCCTCGGAGACGACCAAATTTATAATGTAATTGTTACAGCACATGCCTTTGTAATAATTTTCTTTATAGTAATGCCAATTATAATCGGGGGCTTTGGGAACTGGCTAGTCCCACTCATGATCGGCGCGCCAGACATGGCCTTCCCTCGAATAAATAACATGAGCTTTTGACTTCTCCCCCCCTCCTTCCTCCTCCTCCTCGCTTCATCTGGGGTTGAAGCGGGGGCCGGCACAGGGTGGACTGTCTACCCCCCACTCGCAGGCAATCTCGCCCACGCTGGGCCCTCTGTTGACCTAACCATTTTCTCCCTTCACCTCGCCGGGGTGTCCTCTATTCTAGGCGCAATCAATTTCATCACAACAATTATTAACATGAAGCCCCCTGCTATCTCTCAGTACCAAACACCCCTATTTGTGTGGTCCGTCCTAATTACAGCAGTACTGCTCCTTCTATCTCTACCTGTTCTTGCCGCTGGCATCACAATGCTTCTTACAGATCGAAACCTAAACACAACCTTCTTCGACCCTGCCGGGGGAGGGGACCCCATCCTCTACCAACACTTATTCTGATTCTTTGGACACCCTGAAGTTTACATTCTTATCCTCCCTGGCTTCGGGATAATTTCCCACATTGTTGCCTACTATGCCGGTAAAAAAGAACCTTTTGGGTATATGGGCATGGTTTGGGCCATAATGGCCATTGGCCTTCTAGGATTCATCGTGTGGGCTCATCACATGTTCACCGTGGGGATGGACGTAGACACACGGGCCTACTTTACTTCCGCTACAATAATCATTGCCATCCCAACCGGGGTAAAAGTCTTCAGCTGACTAGCCACTCTGCATGGCGGCGCCATCAAGTGAGAAACCCCCCTCTTATGGGCGCTAGGCTTCATCTTCCTCTTTACGGTAGGAGGTCTAACCGGAATCGTTCTAGCCAATTCTTCGCTAGACATTATACTACATGACACATACTACGTCGTCGCTCACTTTCACTACGTCCTTTCAATAGGAGCCGTATTTGCCATCGTTGCCGGCTTTGTTCACTGATTCCCCCTATTTTCAGGGTACACCCTCCATAATACCTGAACCAAGATTCACTTTGGAGTTATATTTGTTGGAGTCAACCTCACCTTCTTCCCACAACACTTTCTAGGACTGGCGGGAATGCCCCGTCGATACTCCGACTACCCCGACGCCTACACTCTTTGAAACACAGTCTCTTCTATCGGCTCAATGATCTCAATGGTAGCAGTAATTATGTTTCTGTTTATTATCTGAGAAGCATTCGCCGCCAAACGAGAAGTTCTGTCAGTAGAACTCACAGCAACAAATGTAGAATGGCTTCATGGCTGCCCCCCTCCTTACCACACATTCGAGGAGCCTGCCTTCGTCCAAGTTCAACAAGCTTGGTTGGACTACGGAGAATCTTCTACTACCCCCTCTAAGCCTCACTAACGAGAAAGGGAGGAATTGAACCCCCATAAGTTGGTTTCAAGCCAACCACATAACCACTCTGTCACTTTCTTCATAAGACACTAGTAAAATTGACCATTACATTGCCTTGTCAAGGCAAAATTGCGGGTTTGAGCCCCGCGTATCTTACAACAATGGCACATCCCTCCCAACTAGGATTCCAAGATGCAGCTTCCCCTGTAATAGAAGAACTTCTTCACTTCCACGACCACGCCCTAATAATCGTTTTCCTAATCAGCACCCTCGTGCTTTACATTATTGTGGCCATAGTAACAACCAAGCTAACTAACAAATTTATCCTAGACTCCCAAGAGATCGAAATCATCTGGACATTGCTTCCCGCTATCATCCTAATTCTTATTGCTCTCCCATCCTTGCGCATTCTCTACCTTATGGATGAGATCAATGACCCCCACCTGACAATTAAGGCCATGGGCCATCAATGATACTGAAGTTACGAGTACACTGATTATGAGGACCTCGGCTTCGACTCTTACATAATTCCTACACAAGACCTGACCCCAGGCCAGTTTCGCCTCCTAGAGACAGACCATCGAATAGTGGTCCCAGTTGAATCCCCCATTCGGATCCTTATCTCGGCCGAAGACGTCCTTCACTCCTGAGCCGTACCAAGTCTTGGGGTAAAAATAGACGCCGTCCCAGGGCGCCTAAACCAAACAGCATTTATTGCATCCCGTCCCGGAATTTTTTATGGACAATGCTCTGAGATTTGTGGCGCTAATCATAGCTTTATGCCTATCGTGGTAGAAGCAGTTCCACTAGAACACTTTGAAAACTGATCATCCTTAATACTTGAAGACGCTTCGCTAAGAAGCTAAATAGGGAATAGCGTTAGCCTTTTAAGCTAAAGATTGGTGGTCCCCACCCACCCCTAGCGACATGCCACAACTCAACCCCGCACCTTGATTTGCCATTCTAGTCTTCTCCTGACTAGTTTTTCTAACAGTTATTCCTCCAAAAGTCCTAGCACACACTTTCCCAAATGACCCCACCCTCCAAAGCACAGAAAGCCCCAAAACAGAATCCTGAGCCTGACCATGACATTAAGCTTTTTCGATCAATTTATGAGCCCCACATACCTGGGAATCCCCCTGATCGCCCTCGCACTCAGTCTACCTTGAATTCTTTACCCAAAACCCACCACACGTTGACTTAACAATCGTCTCATCACGCTCCAAGGATGGTTTATTAACCGTTTTACCCAGCAAATCTTCCAACCCCTCAGCCTAGGAGGCCATAAATGAGCCGCTCTCCTCGCCTCTCTAATACTTTTTCTTATTACCTTAAATATGCTAGGCCTTCTACCCTACACCTTCACCCCCACAACACAACTCTCTCTCAACATGGCCTTTGCTGTTCCCCTTTGACTTGCAACAGTCATTATTGGCATACGAAACCAGCCCACACATGCACTAGGCCATCTCCTACCAGAAGGCACCCCCACCCTTCTGATTCCTGTCCTAATTATTATTGAGACAATTAGCTTATTCATCCGCCCCCTCGCACTCGGCGTTCGATTAACCGCAAACCTTACAGCCGGCCACCTTTTAATTCAACTCATCGCCACCGCTGCCTTTGTTCTTCTACCCCTTATACCTACAGTAGCAATCCTGACCGCAGTGCTACTCTTCCTACTTACCCTTCTAGAAGTTGCAGTAGCTATGATTCAAGCCTACGTCTTTGTCCTTCTCTTAAGCCTCTACCTACAAGAAAACGTCTAATGGCCCATCAAGCACACGCATATCATATAGTTGACCCCAGCCCATGACCCCTCACAGGCGCAGTAGCCGCCCTCCTAATAACCTCTGGTTTAGCAATCTGGATACACTTCCACAGTACAACCCTAATGACCCTCGGCCTAATCCTCCTTCTCCTCACAATATACCAATGATGACGGGACATCATCCGAGAAGGACATTTCAAGGCATTTCAAGGACACCACACTCCGCCCGTCCAAAAAGGCCTCCGATACGGAATAATTCTCTTTATCACCTCAGAAGTTTTCTTCTTTCTAGGGTTCTTCTGAGCCTTCTATCATTCCAGCCTTGCCCCTACCCCTGAGCTAGGAGGCTGCTGACCTCCCACAGGGGTTACCCCCCTCAACCCCTTTGAAGTGCCTCTACTCAACACTGCCGTTCTACTAGCTTCTGGCGTAACAGTCACCTGAGCCCACCACAGCATTATAGAGGGGCTTCGAAAAGAAGCAATTCAATCCCTTGCCCTAACCATTCTTTTAGGGTTCTACTTTACTTTCCTCCAAGCCATAGAATACTACGAAGCCCCTTTCACAATTGCAGACGGGGTCTATGGCTCCACCTTCTTCGTAGCAACCGGCTTCCACGGACTCCACGTAATCATTGGCTCCACCTTCCTGGCCATCTGCCTTCTACGACAAGTCCAATACCACTTTACATCTGAGCATCACTTTGGATTCGAAGCAGCTGCCTGATACTGACATTTTGTTGACGTTGTTTGACTATTCCTCTACATCTCAATTTATTGATGAGGCTCATATCTTTCTAGTATCAAGCGAGTACATGTGACTTCCAATCACTTAGTCTTGGTTAAAGCCCAAGGAAAGATAATGAATTTAATCACAACAATGCTTATTATCTCCATCTCCCTCTCCACTATCCTAGCTATCATTTCCTTTTGGCTCCCACAAATAACCCCAGACCATGAAAAACTTTCCCCCTACGAATGTGGGTTTGATCCACTAGGCTCCGCCCGCTTACCCTTCTCTCTACGCTTCTTCCTCGTTGCGATCCTCTTCCTCCTATTTGACCTGGAAATCGCGCTACTTCTTCCCCTTCCTTGAGGCGACCAGCTCTCTTCCCCTCTTACAACATTTATCTGAGCCTTTGCTGTTCTTGTTCTCCTCACCCTCGGTCTGATCTATGAGTGAATTCAAGGCGGCCTAGAATGGGCCGAATAGGCTGTTAGTTTAAGAAAAACCCTTGATTTCGGCTCAAGAACTTGTGGTTAAAGTCCACAACCGTCTAATGACCCCCACACATTTCGCTTTCTCCGCAACCTTCCTTCTAGGCCTAGCAGGCCTAGCATTCCACCGAACCCATCTTCTTTCCGCCCTCCTGTGCCTGGAAGGTATAATACTCTCACTTTTTATTGCCCTTTCCCTATGAACCCTTCAGCTTAACTCCGCCAGTTTCTCAGCCTCCCCCATACTCCTTCTGGCTTTCTCAGCTTGCGAAGCAAGCGCCGGCCTCGCACTACTCGTTGCTACTGCTCGAACTCACGGAACAGACCGCCTTCAAAGCCTAAACCTCCTACAATGCTAAAAATCCTTCTCCCCACTATCATGCTTATCCCTGCTATTTGAGCCACCCCCGCCAAACATCTCTGATCCACCGCCCTTTCATACAGCTTAGCTATTTCTTTAATTAGCTTAACCTGACTAAAGTCCTCTGCAGAAACAGGCTGATTATTTCTCAACCCTTACATAGCAACCGACCCCCTCTCCACCCCCCTTCTTGCATTAACCTGCTGACTCCTTCCCCTTATAATCCTTGCAAGTCAAAAGCACACAACGCCTGAGCCCATCTCCCGCCAACGAACCTACATCACCCTCCTCACATCCCTACAAATTTTCCTCATCATAGCTTTCAGCGCAACCGAAGTAATTATATTTTATATTATATTTGAAGCCACCCTTATTCCAACCCTCGTAATTATCACCCGCTGAGGTAATCAGACAGAACGATTGAACGCGGGCACTTATTTCTTATTCTACACACTAGCAGGGTCACTTCCCCTTCTTATTGCTCTCCTCCTACTCCAAAACAGCACCGGAACACTCTCCCTTCTAACATTACAATATGCCCCCTTCCTACAACTCTCCTCTCTTGCCGATAAACTATGATGGGCCGGCTGCCTACTCGCCTTCCTCGTAAAAATGCCCCTCTACGGAGCCCACCTCTGACTTCCCAAAGCACATGTCGAAGCCCCAATCGCCGGCTCTATAATCCTAGCCGCAGTACTACTAAAACTAGGGGGCTACGGAATAATACGAATAATAACCATACTAGAGCCTCTAACCAAAGAACTCAGTTACCCCTTCATCATTTTTGCCCTTTGAGGAGTAATTATGACCGGCTCAATCTGCCTTCGCCAAACAGACCTAAAATCACTCATTGCCTACTCCTCAGTAAGCCATATGGGCCTTGTAGCAGCAGGCATCCTAATTCAAACCTCCTGAGGCTTTACAGGCGCCCTCATTCTAATAATCGCACACGGTCTAACTTCCTCCGCCCTTTTCTGTCTAGCTAACACAAATTACGAACGAACACACAGCCGAACCATAATCTTAGCTCGAGGCCTCCAAATGGTCTTACCCTTAATAACCGCATGGTGATTCATTGCAAGCCTCGCAAATTTAGCTCTCCCCCCACTTCCCAATCTAATAGGAGAACTAATAATTATTACCTCCCTATTCCACTGGTCATGATGAACAATCGCACTCACAGGGGCCGGAACCCTAATTACTGCAGGCTACTCCCTATATATGTTCCTCATAACACAACGAGGCCCTCTACCAACACATATTATCTCCCTTGACCCAACTCACTCCCGAGAACACCTCCTCATAGCCCTACATCTCCTGCCCTTAATCCTTCTAATCTCCAAGCCCGAATTAATTTGAGGATGAACCGCCTGTAGATATAGTTTAACAAAAATACTAGATTGTGATTCTAAAGACAGAGGTTAAAATCCCCTTATCCACCGAGAGAGGTTGGCAACAGCAAAGACTGCTAATTTTTGCCCCTTGGGTTGAACTCCCAAGCTCACTCGCCCCGCTTCTAAAGGATAACAGCTTATCCATTGGTCTTAGGAACCAAAAACTCTTGGTGCAAATCCAAGTAGCAGCTATGCACCTCACCTCCACCATAATAGCCTCCAGTCTTATCATCATTTTTTTACTACTCGCATCTCCCGTTCTTACCTCCTTCTCCCCCCGCCCTCTTCCCCCCGACTGAGCCCTAACCCAAATTAAAACAGCAGTAAAATGAGCTTTCTTCACCAGTATCCTCCCTCTTTGCCTCTTTTTCAATGAAGGCGCAGAGGCAGTCATTACCACTTGAACTTGAATAAACACCCACACCTTTGATATCAACATCAGCCTCAAATTTGACATCTATTCAATTATCTTCACCCCCGTCGCCCTCTACGTTACCTGATCAATTCTAGAATTTGCCTCCTGATACATACATGCCGACCCAAACATAAATCGCTTTTTTAAATACCTGCTAATTTTCCTTATCGCTATAATCATCCTCGTCACTGCAAACAATATATTTCAACTGTTCATCGGGTGAGAAGGTGTCGGAATTATATCCTTTCTCCTTATTGGCTGATGGTACGGCCGCGCAGATGCTAACACCGCCGCCCTCCAGGCAGTTATCTATAACCGAGTAGGGGACATCGGCCTTATCTTCGCCATAGCCTGAATAGCAACCTCTCTTAACTCCTGAGAAATTCAACAAATATTTACTTTATCCAAAGACTTTGATTTAACTTACCCCCTTATTGGCCTCATCATCGCTGCCACTGGTAAATCAGCACAATTCGGCCTTCACCCCTGACTTCCTTCTGCCATAGAAGGCCCTACACCGGTCTCTGCCCTACTGCACTCAAGCACCATGGTAGTAGCAGGCATCTTTCTCCTTATTCGCATAAGCCCCATGCTAGAAAATAACCAAACCGCCCTGACTACCTGTCTTTGCTTAGGGGCCCTCACCACTCTCTTTACAGCAACCTGCGCTCTCACTCAAAATGACATCAAGAAAATCGTTGCCTTCTCAACATCAAGCCAGCTGGGGCTGATAATAGTAACAATCGGCCTCAATCAACCACAACTTGCCTTTCTCCACATCTGCACCCACGCATTCTTCAAAGCTATACTTTTCCTCTGTTCAGGGTCTATTATTCACAGCCTAAACGACGAACAAGACATCCGTAAAATGGGAGGCATACACCACCTAGCCCCCTTCACATCTTCCTGTCTGACCGTCGGAAGCTTAGCTCTCACAGGAACCCCCTTTTTAGCAGGATTTTTCTCAAAAGACGCCATTATCGAGGCCCTAAACACATCTTACCTAAACGCCTGAGCCCTCCTCCTCACTCTCCTAGCCACCTCCTTCACCGCTATCTACAGTCTACGAGTAGTCTTCTTTGTCTCCATAGGGCACCCCCGCTTCAACCCCCTTTCTCCTATTAATGAAAACAACCCAACCATTATTAACCCCATCAAACGACTAGCCTGAGGGAGCATCATCGCCGGACTCCTAATCACCTCAAACATCACACCTCTAAAAACACCAGTCATATCTATGCCCCTTCTCCTCAAAACTGCCGCCCTAGCAGTCACTATCATAGGCCTCCTCACCGCACTAGAGCTCGCCTCACTAACCAACAAGCAGTACAAACCCACTCCAAAACTTCCTCCCCATCACTTCTCCAACATACTGGGCTTCTTCCCAATAATTGTCCACCGCCTTACTCCCAAACTAAACCTGGCCCTAGGACAGGCCATCGCCTCCCAGACGATTGACCAAACATGGCTAGAAAAAATTGGCCCAAAAGCAACTACCACCCTAAATCTTCCCCTAATTACAACAACCAACAACATTCAACAGGGCATAATCAAAACTTACCTTTCCCTCTTCTTCTTTACCTTCGGTCTTGCCCTCCTCCTGCTGTACTAAACAGCTCGAAGAGCTCCTCGACTCAGCCCCCGCGTTAACTCCAAAACCACAAACAAAGTTAACAACAACACCCAAGCCCCCATCACCAAGACCCCTCCCCCTACCGAGTACATTAAGGCCACCCCTCCAATATCCCCCCGAAAAACAGAAAACTCAGCAAATTCATCAGCAGACACTCAAGCCCCTTCATATCACCCACCTCAAAATAGCCCCGCTGCCGCACACACCCCCGCCATATAGGCCGCCATTACCCCTAAGACAGGTCAACTTCCCCAGCCCTCCGGGTAAGGCTCAGCAGCCAACGCTGCTGAATATGCAAACACAACCAACATTCCGCCCAAATAGATTAAAAATAAAATCAAAGATAAAAAAGACCCCCCATGCCCCACTAACACCCCACACCCCATCCCCGCCACCGCAACCAACCCCAATGCCGCAAAATACGGCGAAGGATTAGAAGCAACCGCCGCAAGACCTACCACCAGCCCAAACAAAAATATAAACATAATATAAACCATAGTTTCTGCCAGGATTTTAACCAGGACTAATGACTTGAAAAACCACCGTTGTTATTCAACTACAAAAACAATAATGGCTAACCTCCGAAAAACCCACCCTCTCCTAAAAATCGCAAACGACGCACTAGTTGACCTCCCAGCCCCATCAAACATTTCTGTTTGATGGAACTTTGGCTCCTTGCTCGGGCTCTGTCTGGCTGCCCAAATTCTAACAGGCCTTTTCCTAGCCATACACTACACATCTGACATTGCAACGGCCTTCTCCTCCGTCGCCCACATTTGCCGAGATGTCAACTACGGCTGACTTATCCGCAACATACATGCCAACGGCGCATCTTTTTTCTTCATTTGTATCTACCTTCACATCGGACGAGGCTTATACTACGGCTCCTACTTATATAAAGAAACCTGAAACATTGGAGTAGTCCTCCTCCTTCTAACCATGATGACAGCCTTCGTGGGCTACGTCCTTCCATGAGGACAAATATCGTTCTGAGGTGCGACCGTCATCACAAATCTCCTTTCCGCAGTTCCCTACATTGGCAACTCGCTAGTCCAATGAATCTGGGGGGGCTTCTCCGTAGACAATGCAACCCTAACCCGATTTTTCGCCTTCCACTTCCTCCTTCCCTTCATTATCGCAGCCGCAACAATAGTTCATCTTATTTTCCTCCACGAAACTGGGTCAAACAACCCCACAGGCCTGAACTCAGACGCCGACAAAATTTCATTCCACCCTTACTTCTCATACAAAGACTTATTAGGCTTTGCAATTCTTCTAATCGCCCTCATTTCCCTGGCCCTTTTCTCTCCCAATTTACTTGGTGATCCTGACAACTTTACCCCTGCTAATCCCCTAATCACCCCCCCGCACATCAAGCCCGAATGATATTTCCTGTTCGCCTACGCCATCCTACGCTCAATTCCTAATAAACTAGGCGGAGTTCTCGCCCTCCTCTTCTCAATTCTTGTCTTAATAGTTGTGCCAATCCTACATACCTCTAAACAACGAGGACTGACCTTCCGTCCCCTAACACAATTCTTATTCTGACTTTTAGTTGCAGACGTCGCCATCCTTACCTGAATCGGAGGAATGCCTGTTGAACACCCTTTTGTCATTATTGGCCAAATCGCATCCTTCCTCTACTTCTTCCTTTTCCTCATTCTCACCCCCATCGCTGGGTGACTAGAAAACAAAATTCTTGAATGACGCTGCACTAGTAGCTCAGCGCCAGAGCGCCGGTCTTGTAAGCCGGACGTCGAAGGTTAAAATCCTTCCTACTGCCTCAAAGAAGGGGGATTTTAACCCCCGCCCCTAACTCCCAAAGCTAGGATTCTAATTCAAACTATTCTCTGCCGGGCTCTGCCTTTGATGTAAAAGCAATGCATATATGTATTATCACCATTAATCTATATGAAACATATACATATATATATATATACATAAAATTAAGAAGACATAGACTGAATTCATACATATTTGCCATCAACATAAACCTTAAAGAAACATAAACCATTGAATGGAATACTTTAACTAAAACTGCAAAAGTATTAAACGACAGTTTAAGACCGAACACTCCAACTCATAAGTCAAGATATACCAAGTATTCAACATTCTATTATAATCCCAACAATTTAATGTAGTAAGAGCCCACCATCAGTTGATTCCTAAATGTTAACGGTTCTTGAAGGTCAAGGACAATTCTTGTGGGGGTTTCACTAAATGAACTATTCCTGGCATCTGGTTCCTATTTCAGGTCCAATAATTGTTATAATTCCTCATACTTTCATCGACGCTTGCATAAGTTAATGGTGTTAATACATACTCCTCGTTACCCAACATGCCGAGCATTCTTTCCAGAGGATAGGGGGTTTTCCTTTTTTTTTCTCCTTTCATTTGGCATCTCAGAGTGCATACAGAAATGACTGACAAGGTTGAACATTTTTCTTGCCAGGATGAAATAGTATGAATGGTGATAAGATATTAAAAGAAGAATTGCATAACTGATATCAAGAGCATAAGATTCAATCAAATATTTCAATTTTCTCCTAACTTTTCTATTAACCCCCGGTTTCTGCGCGCGTTAAACCCCCCCTACCCCCCCACAACTCCTAAGATCTCTAATACTCCTGTAAACCCCCCGGAAACAGGAAAAGCTCTAGAAGTTACTTTTAGCGCTTTAATGTGTGCATGTTATATTATTGCAATATTGCACAT